CTTACATACAAAGTATTTACTTGTTACTAATAAAGTCTAGCCGCAGTTCTTCCTTAGATCCCTTATTTCACTCCGATAGTATCATAGATCGGGATCGATGCAGAGGAAATGAATGCATTTCTACACTATAAATAAAATTAAGTAAGTGGAATAGATAGAACATTGGATCATGCCACATCACTTATTCTATTCTACGGGATCTTACGGAGCCTGTTCATGTATGACATGATTCGGGTATGATCATAGAAAAGATTCTCCTCAAGCGAACCTGCCTATCCTCTGCTACATAGGGGGACTTACGTGGTGGTTGGATGCGGAGACACATTTGGTTATGAATTCCAACGTGGCGGATAAAATCATATATCTGCATGGCCCAATTAATAGTTCAAGTCACACACTCCCATAATCCATCCTCTCTTCGGAAAATCCACTTCAACTATTCGTATCAATTAAGAAATACAATACTTCGGAGTTGAAGAGAAGTATCCAAATAACATGTCTTATTTTTTCAATAATCCATATTTGTAGCAATGAATCCATATTTGTAGCAATGAAATAGTATTGTTCCTTCCCGATATGATATATGATCAATTACAAATATCTATGATCTGTCTTCTCTATAAAGGACCCGAAATACCTTGCTTACGTATCATTGGAAAGTGCATTAACATAAATACGGCAGTAAGAAGAGGCAATACAAAAGTGTGTAAACTATAAAAACGAGTCAAAGTGGATTGGCCCACACTAGCACTTCCACGTAATAACTCTACCAAAGGCGATCCTATTACAGGAATAGCTTCAGGTACACCTGTCACGATTTTTACTGCCCAATAACCAATTTGGTCCCGAGGTAAGGAATAACCAGTTACACCAAAAGATGCAGTCAATACAGCTAAAACCACACCTGTAACCCAAGTTAATTCGCGGGGTTTTTTAAATCCACCTGTGAGATATACACGAAATACGTGCAGGATCATCATTAGAACCATCATACTTGCTGACCATCGATGAACTGATCGAATTAACCAACCAAAATTGGCCTCAGTCATTATGTATTGAACAGAGGAAAAAGCTTCTGTAACGGTTGGACGATAGTAAAAAGTCATAGCAAAACCTGTAGCTACTTGTACTAAAAAACAAGTAAGTGTGATCCCCCCTAAACAATAAAATATGTTGACATGAGGAGGAACATATTTACTAGTTATATCATCCGCAATCGCCTGAATCTCGAGACGTTCCTCAAACCAATCATATACCTTATTGAGATAGGTAATCCAAAGGAATTCCCCCTCTGAGAACCGTATATGAGAATTTCATCTCGTACGGCTCAAGCGGAAACACACAAATACTGATTTCAACGGATCTGTAATAGAAAGTTCAAAACTTCTTAGTCACTTGATTCGATTTGCCCCAAAGATACGAAGTAACAAAAATCCGGAATCTCTTCTTTGTGATGATAATGCCAAAAATATCAAGTTGGCTCATCCGTCTTTCTTTATGTTGATCGTTACAGGCCTCTTGAATCTTCTCTTCCCTATTTATTTTTTTATTTGTTATTTGATTTGTTGTTTTTTGTGCGTAATGCAGATTAACAATAGTTTTGCTATTGATAGGGATTCCCTTGTTGAGACCCTATGAATCAATTGAAACCTCAGATTCATACTAGAACCACGATGATTTAATCAAGCAAAGCCTCAAGCTAAACTCAAAGGTTCTTTGAGTAAGAACCGTTTGATGATCACTTATTCAATGAATGGATGTAATGACTCAACAAAATCTAGAGAAACATTTGTCCTTTGTTCAAACTGAAAGAAGAAAAATCGTTTGATTTAGGAAATACCTATTTGAATTTTTTTTTGAGTCCGGTTGCGAAGTCTGAATAGTAAATAGTAGGTATGAATCATAGTTCAAATATTTCTTTTCTTGATCTATTCTATATATTCCGTGCTCCAGATACTAGAATAAATATCCGACGAGGTAGAATCATCTTGATAGAGATGACAGGCCCATTTTCTGTATTATCAATAGGATCGATTATAACAAGTCACACACTCATATTCCGGAAATACCGAAACAAATAAATCTCACGGTCGAACTACCAGAATGGTCTAGAAATCCGAGTCTTTCTTAAGTTAAGTAAAGTCATTTTTTTGATTGAAAAACTAGGACTTTCTAGTTCTTATGAACCTAACTCATTGAAATTCCATCCAGTAAAACGGAAGAATTATAAATTTCCAAAATAATAGATAGGAATATCGCAAATAGAGCCATTGCGACCCCCATAAGTGGTGTAGTCCCCCAGCCCGGTGCTACTTTACCATATTCCGAATTCAATGGTTTCAATAAATTCCCTACAGTAGTTCGTCTTGGCCCAGATCTAGAACTACCCTCAACGGTTTGTGTAGCCATAAAATACTATTCATTGGTTGAGATCTGTTGACTTTGTATACCATTTCGTTGTAGTTGTAAATAAACGATTTTATCGTAGATCCATTGTGATCTTGAAATTATCTAAAAATGGAAACAGCAACCCTAGTCGCCATCTCCATATCTGGTTTACTTGTAAGCTTTACTGGGTACGCCTTATATACCGCTTTTGGGCAACCCTCTCAACAACTAAGAGATCCATTCGAAGAACACGGGGACTAGTTGAAGTAATGAGTCTCCCATATTGGGAGGCTCATTACTTCAATTGAGATAATGAAAAATTATTTCATTTTTTTAGTTTTAGTCGGAACCTTAGGCGGTTCTCGAAAAAAGATAGCGAAAAAAATTATCCCTAAAGTCGAGACTAAAAGGAATGTATAAACCAATGCTTCCATAGATTCGATCGTGGTTTACAATTATAGCTTCCACACCTATTCATTTGGGATCATTTACCATATAAAGAAAAGTAAAGAGTCAAAGAATAAATGGTGATTCAAATCAAGATTTCTCCGGTACCTTATATCAAATCAAAAAAATAGAGGCGAAAGATACCAGAGCAATGTTGTATCAGACTACTTGTCTCCTTGTAGTTGGATCCCCAATTTTTTGAAATGTTCCAAATTCCACTTGAGCATCCAAATCTGGATCAATACCAGCAAAAACATCTCTGAACAAGGTTCTAGCACCATGCCAAATGTGTCCAAAAAAGAAGAGCAAAGCAAACGTAGCATGCCCAAAAGTGAACCAACCCCTTGGACTGCTACGAAAAACACCATCGGATTTCAAAGTAGCCCGATCTAATTCAAAAATTTCACCTAATTGGGCACGTCTAGCGTATTTTTTTACAGTAGCAGGATCACCATAACTAACTCCATTGAGTTCGCCACCATAGAACTCGACAGTTACACCTACTTGTTCAACACTATACTTTGATTCTGCCCTTCTAAAAGGAACATCGGCTCTCACAATTCCGTCTCCATCTACTAAAACTACCGGAAATGTTTCAAAAAAAGTGGGCATACGGCGTACAAAAAGCTCGCGCCCTTCTTTATCTCTAAAGACGGGGTGTCCTAACCATCCAACAGCTATTCCATCCCCGTTGTCCATTGAACCTGCTCTGAATAATCCCCCTTTTGCCGGATTATTACCAATGTAATCATAAAAAGCTAATTTTTCGGGAATTTTAGACCAAGCTTCCGATAAACTCAGATTTTCGGCTAGTCCGGCGCTAACTCTTCGATATATTTCTTGCTGAAAGTATCCCTGATCCCACTGATAACGAGTGGGACCAAATAATTCGATTGGGGTAGTTGCTGAACCATACCACATAGTTCCAGCAACAACGAAAGCTGCAAAAAAAACAGCAGCGATACTACTAGAAAGTACAGTTTCAATATTTCCCATACGTAATCCTTTGTATAGACGTTGAGGCGGACGGACACTAAGATGGAATAGACCTGCTAATATGCCCAATGTACCCGCTGCAATATGATGAGAGGCTATTCCTCCCGGAACAAAAGGATCAAAACCTTCCGCGCCCCACGCTGGATTTACAGATTGTACTTTTCCAGTTAGTCCATAAGGATCGGACACCCATATTCCAGGACCATACAAACCTGTTACATGAAATGCGCCAAAGCCAAAGCAAGCCACCCCTGAGAGAAATAAATGAATTCCAAAGATCTTGGGCAAATCCAAAGAAGGTTTTCCCGTACGCTCATCACAGAATATTTCTAGATCCCAATACACCCAATGCCAGATAGCTGCCAAGAAGCACAAGCCAGAAAACACAATATGTGCCCCTGCGACACCTTCATAACTCCAAATACCCGGATTCGTTATAGTTCCTCCTGAAATACTCCAACCACCCCACGAATTGGTTATTCCTAAACGAGTCATGAAGGGTATAACGAACATACCTTGTCTCCACATTGGATCAAGAACAGGGTCAGAGGGATCAAAAACCGCTAATTCGTATAGAGCCATCGAACCGGCCCAACCAGAAACTAGAGCTGTATGCATTATATGGACAGAAAGCAATCGACCGGGATCATTCAATACGACAGTATGAACACGATACCAAGGCAAACCCATGGAAATACCCCTTTATCAAAGATAAATAGACACTATGTCACCTTATTTTATCGCATTGGAAAGGACTATACTATGTACCTAAGTACCTAACCTTTTCAGTGGATTCTGTATGAAAAAGAATTAATATTTATTCCGTTCCATTGAAAATAACGGAACAATTCTGTTCATAAGAACAAAGAGAAGCAGATCTATTCTATACCCGATAAGTACCAATACGCAATGGGAGAATTGGTACCATTTTGTGGGAACGAATGCATAGATACTTGTTTATCATTCGAACGATCGATTGCTCCGTTCGTTAAAATTTTTCTTTATTCATTCTATCTTACTCTATAAACCTTCCAATCAATCTATCTAGAAAATAGAATAAACAGAAAAAAGGATGAAGACAATAAACCCATTGTTACGTTTCCATATTAAAGTGAAGTATAGTACTTAATTTTTTTTTCTTTAATTTAATGCCCATTGGTGTTCCAAAAGTACCTTTTCGGAGTCCTGGAGAGGAAGATGCAGTTTGGGTTGACGTATAGTGCGACTTGTCAGACATATTGGGTCATATGGGATTTACCCGTTCTCTCCCCCGATCGAGATATCCTCTGTTTCGCCCAAGAAATATTGTATTGAGATTGAGTGAACCATCAATCATTTGGAGCGTGAAGTACAATTAGATCAATTTATATTGGGGATCAATATTATCAATTAGAAGAATTTATGGTTGACTTGGACTGATAAAAAAAAGTCTCCAGGCTCCGTTCAGAAAATACCAAATTGGTAACAAATTGATAATATATGTACGATTACCACTTGTATCATAAACGATTCTTATACTTACTATAGGAGCGATCTCAAACTGCCAACCAATGGAGTAGTATGATGAATACATCGAATAGTTTGGAGAAGACATGAAACAAATTGAAAAAAAAAAAAGTCGTAACAAAAAAAGTGGTACTGAGATCGTTTGCCCTATATGTACAAATAGAATTCGGGCAGATCTTTTCCCGGAGTAGAACAAACATGAACCTAAAAAAATGGAAAGGGCCCATTCAGGAACAATAAAATGACATCGTGATTTGAATCTCGATGAAACAATACATCAATGAGAGGTTAGTTCAATAAGTTCAGTGAATTCTTTTTTTTTTTTATAGGTAAGGGAACAAAAACTCATCTTATGTTTTTTGAAAAATAGAAGAAGAAAACCCCCTTCATTAGAAAAACAAAAACCTGTTACAGAAAAAAAAGAAATAGAACTGGAATCGACACATTGATTCTTTTTTTCGCAATTTTTTTTTTGAACCGTATGCATCCAAAGGTGCACGTACGGTTCCTAAGGGAACCAATTTTGTCCTAATCAACCGACTTCATCGAGAAAGATTACTTTTTTTAGGCCAAGAAGTTGATAGCGAGATCTCGAATCAACTTGTTGGTCTCATGGTATATCTCAGTATAGAAGATGATACTAGGGATCTTTATTTATTTATAAACTCTCCCGGCGGATGGGTAATACCAGGAATAGCCATTTATGATACTATGCAATTTGTGCCACCCGATGTGCATACAATATGCATGGGATTAGCCGCTTCAATGGGATCTTTCATTCTGGTCGGAGGAGAAATTACCAAACGTCTAGCATTCCCTCACGCTTGGCGCCAATGAGTTTTTTTATTTGAAAAAAAAAAGGAAGACTATGCCTTCGCCATATTGAATATGAATAATAAGTAATAATAGCATGGCACTTCGAGTTCGATATGAGCAAACCATTATTGTTTTTTTCATAACATGAGATTTTATGTCGAGATAGTAGTATGAAATAGAGGTCATTTCGGATTTGATCTTATGTGTCGGGGGTACATTTCAGCGTCACAAACCATTCTTTTTCACACCAGAATTCTCTTTCTGATATTTATGTTATGAAAGAAAAAGTACAAAAATGAAAAAAAAAAAAAGATCATTTTTTCCTTATTTGATCGTATCAGAAAGGAACTTTGGGATTGCTAAATCACAGACAAAATAAATATATAAAGCAACAGAACCATCATAGTATTTTTTTTACTCCTACGAAAGGAAGGGTGGTAAATGGATCATTCAACGATCCGGATCGGATGGATTCTATTTCTTTCTTCAATAGAATAGAAGAGAAGAAAAAGAAAAAGTAAATTCCATTGTAGAGCCGTATGCACAAAAGATGCCTGTACGGTTGTACAATTCTATTCTTTTTTCTTATATTTTTTTTATCCCTTACTTTAGCCCAATCATGCAAGATAGAAGAACCCTTCATGATGCTATATCAATATCATCAGGGTTATGATTCACCAACCTGCTAGTTCTTTTTATGAGGCACAAGCAGGCGAATTTATCCTGGAAGCGGAAGAACTACTGAAACTTCGCGAAACCCTCACAAAGGTTTATGTACAAAGAACGGGTAATCCTTTATGGGTTGTATCCGAAGACATGGAAAGAGATGTTTTTATGTCAGCAACAGAAGCCCAAGTTCATGGCATTGTTGATCTTGTAGCGGTCGAAAATGAAAATACTAGGGATTTCATGTAAATCCATTTCAAACCATAATTCGAATTTTCTGCGATTTGATATTGAATAGAAAAAAAAATTCATGATCATCAATCATCAGGTTAAGATCGATCTAAACCAACCCATTCCATTCTAGAATTCTATATATACATACGACATGCCAACTATTAAACAACTTATTAGAAACACAAGACAGCCAATAAGAAATGTCACGAAATCTCCCGCTCTTAGAGGATGTCCTCAGCGTCGAGGAACATGCACTAGGGTGTATGTGCGACTCGTTCAGATCATGAGTTCGAACAAATGAGACAATTTTCCAGTATCAATGACCAGTACCAATGAAAAGGATAGATAGAGAAGATCTATCATATACCTATATTGTGTTTGGAATTTATGGTTTACATTGGTGCAAATCCAATCACCTAGATTTGAGATGAAAAGCAATTCCCCATTGGGGGCAAATGGTTATCCATTAAGCGGAGGAAATGGTATTATAAGAAGCAAAAAGGTTATACTCCTATTCTTGAAAGAACGGACTAACAGGGTCAGCTACCTAGCCAACTTTCATAATTAAATGCCGTCACTGTATGGATAACTCTTATTGTGAAAAGAACTATTACTGTATAATTGATGGGTAGAGCCAAAGAGTGTGAACTATACAAGTTAACAATAACATTTGATAAAATGAAAGAAGAGGCTCCGGTGTATAGAGAGGACCTCACCGTTTTAAAAAAAAGTAACCATAGAAACGATGGAACCCACTATTTTTTTTTTTATTTGGTATCGTTAGAATTTCTTATTTCCAGGTGAAATGCCTGGAAGGAATAAAAAATCGTGGTTGGGGAAAGTCATAGTAGCAAAAGCCATTGGAATTTATATTTTATATATCGGAATAATCCGTTTTGTTATTAATTGACGGGGGGTAAAGGATGACTGAAAGAAGAGAAATCAATTAGTTATTCATTAAGGTTTAATTTGATTCAATGACCAGAGTTAGACGAGGATATACAGCTCGGAAACGTCGAACAAAAATTCGTTTATTTGCATCAACCTTTATTGGGGCTCATTCAAGACTTACTCGAACGACTACTCAACAGAAAATGAGAGCTTTGGTTTCCTCTCATCGAGATAGAGGCAGGCAAAAGAGGGATTTTCGTAGTTTGTGGATCACTCGAATAAATGCAGTAATTCGTGAGAATAAGGTATTCTATAATTATAGTAGATTAATACCAAATCTGTACAAGAAGCAATTGCTTCTTAATCGTAAAATACTTGCGCAAATATCTATATCAAATAAGAATTGTCTTTACATGATTTCCAATCAGATTATCAAATAAAGGATATGATATTATAAAATAAAATACAGAAATGATTGAAATTGAAACAGAATTCCCCGGAGAATGAACTCCGGGAAGATAGAATAAAAAAAATGAAGTAAGATAAGTAGTAGGAATGAACGAACATGTTTCAATAAAAAAAAAAAAAAGATTTCTTCTTCCCCCATTTTTTATTTCTTATAACACAAGAAATAAATCGGGATTCTAGGCCTTTTGAACAAAACATCAATCTGAGCTTGAGTTCCGATTGGAGTTTTGAGTCAATTGAGGAGTATGTTTATTTATTTCTGGTTCTAGGACCAGTAGTTCTGGGGATCGACTCGGCTCTCTCAAATTGTTTCTCATTATTAAGAAAAGGTAACAAAGATAAAATACGAGCTTGTTTTATAGCAATAGTAATTAATCGTTGTTGTTTCAAGGTCAATTTATTCACCCGTCTAGATAATATTTTTCCTTGTTCACTAATAAATCGACTAATTAAACTCATGTTTCTATAATCGATTCGATCCCCAGATCCAATTGGGGACAAACGCCTACGAAAGGATCGCTTGTATTTACGAAAAGGTTGCTTGGATTTATCCATGGTTTATTCCTTATCTCTAAAATTCTATTTCTTTATTCATTTCAGATCTGACCGAAATAGGCTTTGATTCGCATCGTTTATATTATACATATCATATATAATACATATCATATGTATGTATATATATATATGAAAATGAAATCGGGTTTGATTTGTATTGTATATATTATGTATATTATATATGTTATATTATATATGTTAAGTTAAATATGTTAACCTAAATATGTTAAGTTCTTCCTCTTCCTGTTCCTTGGAAAGATCGCGCACACGTTCCGTTCCATCTATTTCTTTATTTCCCCATGAATCGTATGCTTGTGACAATAGCGACAAAATTTTCTCAATTCTAATCGACTGGATGTATTGTGTCGATTCTTTTGAGTAATATATCTAGAAATACCCGGCGATTCTTTATTGACACCATTTCGGACACAACTGGTACATTCCAAAATAACTCTGACTCTGACATCTTTACCCTTGGCCATGAACCCCCTTTTGATTTTGGATCGACTTAACTTCTTCTATTTTCGACCCGAACTGAAGAAGAATAAAAGAACAAAAAAATCAATAAGAAAATCAATAGAAATTACTAACTTGAAATTCAATTTTCATTTCTAAAGATTTCGTTGTGTTGTATGTGTTGTAATTATATAATTACAATTAATATTAATAGAGTAATAGTAATAATTAATAATTAATAATAAAGTAATAATTAAGTAATACAATTTCTTTCTAACTATCAATTATTCCTATCTTAAATCCCAATATTTCATTTAAGTATCTTCTTTCTATGCTATGATTTCGTGGATTCTGCCCTAGATCTGGATACACATTTCCATTTCTGTTCCCCAAAATTCGATCTTAGATTCACCAGATTTTTGTCGAGGTTCAATACACTTTTTCTTTTTCTTTCCTTCCTATCCTCCTCCTATCCTAAAGAACTGAAAAAAAAAAAGGAAGGGGCGAAATTTTAGTCACGTCACGTAGAATCGTATCCCTAATTTTCTTCATTTCTTCGCATATTAATAACTAGAATGAAAAAAAAGGGAATGACAAGGCATCTGGGAATAAACGATTAATTTCTATCAATAGACCTGCTAAAGACCCAAACCATAGAGTAGTTAGCACAGGTGCCACGGAGAGATATGTTTTTATATCTCGCATTGAAAATCCTCCTTCTTTATTGTAATACATATATGTATGGTCAGATGTTGTAGTTCAAGATCATTTGTATTTTTTTTTTTTACTTTACGCGGAATTCCTAACTAAAATAGATATGTACAATGAACCGATAGATGAGATTTTCCTGTCCCTAAAAAAGAAAAAGATGACCCCTTCTTCCTGAGCATTTCCGATAAATTTTTATTCTTTTTTTTATACGATACGCCGATAAGATAAATTTTAATTTTTTTTATACGTTAGGTTTCAGATGTATAAAATAATTTTATTATATGAAACCAAAAAGAAGAAGTGACAAGAAAATTCTATATAGATAGAGGGGAAAATAACAATGTGGAAAACAAGACAGGGATTTTGTACAATGACACTGTACAAGAACTTTAAAAAGGGATGTAGCGCAGCTTGGTAGCGCGTTTGTTTTGGGTACAAAATGTCACGGGTTCAAATCCTGTCATCCCTACCTATTACTTCTCTTATGGGCAGTAACGAGGGATTAATTAAGATCGATTGAAATTGGACATAATCTTTCATTTTTGCATGCTATACGTATGCAAGATATGTTTGGGGGTAAAAAAACCTTTTCTTTACACTACAGTCGTATCTCCTGTAATAAGAAAGCGCTCTTAGTTCAGTTCGGTAGAACGCGGGTCTCCAAAACCCGATGTCGTAGGTTCAAATCCTGCAGAGCGTGATTCCGTTTATGTTATGTCGAATCACAATAAAAAAACTTAACAAAAAAAAGTTTAATTGAAACTTGAATTTGACCTCCCGCAGGGAGGAGGTCAATCAAAAAAAAAAGAAATGTTACTCAATCAAAGGTCCAACTGATCACCACGTCTGTATTGTAAATATGCAGTTACGAATAATCCTGCCAAAGTAATAGGAATTAGACCTAAGACGATTCCAAATAGAAAAACTTCAATCATTTCGGTTTTTTGAGGGGATAAAAAGATGGGTAAGATCTATCCCTAAATATTAATCTGAATTATCCGTGAATCTCAATAACCAAGAATTGGCAATTGATGTGGAAAGGAACCTGGAACACCTGGAATCTCAGAGAAATATTCATTTTTATGAATTGTTCATTCAATTCATTTCAAATAAGTCGTATCTTATTCAAACCAATCAATAGAGCTGGGGTTATAGTTAAAGCAGCCAGTAGAAAACCGAAATAACTAGTTATAGTAGGCATGAAAGAGCTAAATTAGATATGTTCTTTTGTTACATATGTTGATAAAACACTTACCTAAGTTTCAATTTTTCCCAGATACAACAGTAACGGTAAGAAAAAACCAATTGACAGGATTAGTTTAGTTCAATTGAAAGTTCTTGATTCATCAGCTGTGACATCGATCGGTCCTGTGATTCCGAATCGACAGATTCATTGTGCAATTCGTGAGTTGAGTAAAGTAATAGTAATAAGAACTGTGTCGTGTAACTTCATTCAAAAATGAAATTATATTTAAGTAATTTTGGAATAAAAAAAAAAAAAAAATTGGATTTGAAAAGAACTTCAATTTTGATCATTTCTTTTCTTTTTCAATAAAAAGGATCTAATCCATTTGGGGGCGAACGCCCTGATATTACCTTTTACTTATTTTTTTTAACTCATTGGATTCAGTACATTAATAGGTTGGTTAATTGCCCATAATATCTCGAATGAGAAGAAAAAAAGTGCCCTACGATATATCGAAACGATCTATCAAAAAAATAAAACCTTTACTTTCATTTTTATTCTTTTTGGGGGGTCCAACTCGATTCAAAGACGAACAACTTCCATTATCCTTTTAGGTTCTATATTCTGTCTTTCCATATCATGGAGTTCCATACTTGTAGTTCGGTCAAGAAAGAACCTTTGTTTTGCATCTAATGCAACCGTTGTTGCATCACGAATATTGATTGTTCCAACTATGTTCTCTTTCTTTCATTAAATATTATCTATTCTTGTATTTTGTATTTATTATAGTATATTTATTGTACGTTGTACGACCAACCAATTACTTGAAATGAAATGAAAGATTCGAACAAAAAAAACTTTTAACCAAAAAAAGAGTTTATAGATTTCGCATATAATTGAAATGTGTGAATATGATAATATCTTTCATGAATTATTAGAACCCATTGATTCACACTTTTCCAAGATCTTTACTTTCTATTACGAAGCCAATAATGGAAACACCTTATAAGGAATTTGAGGAATTTTCTATTGATCTATTGAATAACATACAGTTATGCATAGACAAGGAACAAAAAAAGAAGAAAAGAATTATGTAGTATTTCGGTACCCATCGAGACTGCGTTGCTGTGCCAGAGGAAGGATAGCTATACTGATTCGGTATACTCGAAATACACCTTTG